CCAACCCCATTGGCAATTCCATCAATTAGATGTCGATCAAAAAAATAAGTAAATTGGGCTAATCCTCTTATTCTTCTAATTAAGGTTGTTGTATAAAAAAAATCTATGTAAGCACGATTCTCTGACCAATCATAAATAGGATTTATACATTTTTCCCAAAACATTCTATTAGGGCCTCTTTTAACAACTGAATTAATGAAATCCAAATTTATTGAAGAGGAATAAGGGACTTTATAGAAAAAGGACGCTAGAATTATTCCAAAAGAAGATAGACTAACGGAAAAAATTGCATCTTTCACAAACTCATACCATTCTGCATAATTCTTTGATTTTTGATGTAAAAGGTTTATAGATGGAGCTAACCATTTAGATAATATATCCGAATAGACTCCCTCTTGTTCTTGATTGACGGGAATTCCTATAGATCCAATGAACAAAGTAAATAGGCCCAATATAATGAGAGGGAATAAGATAGTACTGTCAGATTCACAGGGATAGGGGTAAGGTTTTTTGTTGTCAAAAGGAGTCCTTGTACTAGTAAAAAAGGCTAAAAGTTGTATCCTATTTCTAAAATTAGAATCAACCCTTCTATTCAATATCTTTTTTGAGGAACTTTGACTACTTAATAAAGAAGAATTTTGGCTAATTCTTTTTGAAACTCCCATCCCCCACAAAGATATTGAATAGAAGGGGATTTTTTGTTTACCACTATAATTTTGAAAATGAATATTCAAATGCCCCTCAAAAGTAAGGAAATAGATCCGAAACATATAAAATGCGGTTAATCCCGCAGTGGACCAAGCTATTAGTGCAAAAGTGGCTGAATACAACCAACTATCATTAAGAATTTCATCTTTAGACCAAAAGCAGGCTAAAGGTGGAATACCAGAAAGAGAAAGTGTACCTAAAAAAAAAGACGTTTTTGTAATCGGTATATATTTTCTCAACCCTCCCATAAGAACCATATTTTGACTTTTGGAGGGTGAATAGCCAACAAGCCTTTCCATTGAATGAATAATGGATCCCGATCCTAAAAATAATAATGCTTTGGAATAAGCATGAGTTATCAAATGGAATAAAGCATTTCGATAAGATCCCATACCGAGAGCTAACATCATATAACCCAATTGGGACATTGTGGAATATGCTAAACCTCTCTTAATGTCTTTTTGAGCAAGAGCTAAAACAGCTCCTAATAAAACTGTTATTATTGCTATTAACGAGATTAAATTCATTGTGGGGGGTATAATTATGAAAAGAGGAAGAAGCCGAGCTACAAGAAAAATTCCCGCTGCTACCATAGTGGCAGCATGTATAAGAGCAGAAATGGGAGTAGGCCCCTCCATAGCATCAGGCAACCAGACATGAAGGGGAAATTGTGCAGATTTAGCAACGGAACCAGCAAATAATAGAACAGCACACAAAGTAAGAAATAAAGGATTTACTTCATTAGCATAAATCAAGTTATTCGCTATTTCGAATAAATCCTCAAATTCAAAACTGCCCGTTATCCAATAAAACCCTAAAATTCCTAATAATAAACCAAAATCTCCTACCCGATTAGTTACAAAAGATTTTTGACAGGCATTTGCCGCAAGAGGTCGTGCGAACCAAAAGCCAATTAAGAGATAAGAAGACATCCCAACCAATTCCCAAAAAATATAAATTTGTATCAAATTAGAACTAGTAACTAATCCTAACATTGAAGTACTAAAAAAACTCATAGAAGTGAAAAATTTCAAATAAGATTGATCATGAGCCATATAATTATCACTATAAAAAAGAACCGCAATTCCAACGGTAGTGATTAATATTGACATAATAGAAGTAAGTGGGTCTAGCAAATAACCCAATTCTAAAGAAAAGTCATTAGTAATGAGCCAAGACCATACATATTGATAGGTAGAATTGCTATTTATTTGCTGAATAGACAGGTTGGTTGAAAAAACCAAGATTATACTTAACAATAAAACACTCTGAAGAGACCACATACGGCGAAGTCTGATTGTTGTTGTTGGAAAAAGAAGAAGACCCAACCCTAGGAATATAGGAACTGGAAGTGGAATGAAAGGGATAATCCACCCATATTGATATGTCTGTTGCATAAAAAGTTTTTTAATTCTTAGTTTCCTAATTGATTTTTATTGTTTCCGATTCACTAGATCTTACCTCTTTAAGAGGAATAACTAAAAGGGAAGATATGCACTAAGTAAAACTACCGAAATCTATCATTTTTCTTATTATTTATTTCTTTTTCTGATTTTCTTCTAAATACTTCAAATATTCAACTCAAGAAATTACAATAGGTCAAATCTTATGAAACTAAGAAGTAAGCATATGAATTAATAAAAACCATTTTGAAGATAATATTCATTAGCAAATAAATCGAACGAATATATGAATATAATAGGAAGGAAGAACTTCTTTTGAACAATATATGTCTTTCACATCCAATTAGAACAATAATAAGGAATTCTTTTTAAATGGCAGTTCCAAAAAAGCGCATTTCTACATCAAAAAAGCATATTCGTAAAAATATTTGGAAAAGGAAGGGATGTTGGACCGCTTTAAAAGCTTTTTCATTAGGTAAATCTATTTTGACTGGAAATTCAAAAAGTTTTTTTGTGCAACAAAAAAATAAGTAATAAAGTTGCAATCATCTGAATGCATTCAAAAATTGACTCATTTATTCTTTATTCACGCAACTCACTAGATAATAGAAATTTTCTATTTTATTTTATAGGAAATATAAAATGAAACTCAGCTTACTCTTTTATCTTTTATTTTCTAGTCGTTACTTTTAGATTATTTACTAAATTCAGTAAAGGGGGTTAGTTCCTTTTTTACTGAATTTAGTAAATACAAATACTTTTTTTGATAAAAAAAGTATTTGTTGTTGACAAACGAATGAACACAATAAAAGATTTTTTTGCGTGAATTTTTTAATTTCCCGGACGGGAAAGCTCAGTTTCCCCATCAACGCATTTTTGTTACATTTACTCGAAAAATACGACAATTTTTCGTTTTATCTCTAGACGTTTTCGATAGGGGTCTTAAGATATTTAGTTAAGTGAAATTAACCAACAGTTTGAAATACTTTCAAATAATTTTATTTTTTTATTGTAGGAATTAATATATAAATTACTGATATATTTCCTACTATCAACTCAATTAAATCAAAAATTTAGTAAGAGCTTTTAATAAGAACAATGTATCTAGTTTGGATGTCTTCTTTTTCTGTTTTTTCTTCATTGATAACCTAAAATAAATTCTTTTGTTCCATTTGATTCCTGAAATTAAAAAATAGAGAAAAGATTCATTAAAATTGAAAAAGTAAAACAAAACTGTTTTTTAGTTATATCCTTTGATTGACTCTTGCTTGAGATTTTAGGTTCGAATTATAATTATCTAGTTACAATACAATTCTAGAGTAGCCGAAAACCCACGAAAAACTAACCAGGGTTAAACTATAAAGAAACTAAAAAAATTACTCTTAATGGACTGCTAAATTCTCGACGATTGTTTATTCATTAGCTATTATAAGTTGAACACAAGCCGCTATGGTGAAATTGGTAGACACGCTGCTCTTAGGAAGCAGTGCTAGAGCATCTCGGTTCGAGTCCGAGTAGCGGCATGTCACCCTTTCTTTTTAAATTTTAAAAAGATTCTATAATTAATTTAACTCTTGAGTTGCATTTAAGCAACGCATTTTTTAAGATTTTGTATGATATTTTCAACCTTAGAACATATATTAACACATATTTCCTTTTCAATTCTTTCAATCGTAATTCTAATTCGTTTAACAACCTTTTTTTTTGTAGATGAAGTGGTACAATTATCTCATTTGTCCGAAAAGGGCCTACTAGTTAGTTTTTTCTGTATAACAGGATTATTAGTTACGCGTTGGATTTATTCGGGTCATTTTCCACTAAGTGATTTATATGAATCACTAATCTTCCTATCATGGAGTTTTTCCCTTATTCATATAATTCTATATTTCAAAAAAAAGAATAATTTATTAAGCATAATAACGAGTTCGAATGCTGTTTTTACTCAAGGCTTTTCAATGTCAGGACTTTTAACCGAAATACACCAATCTTCAGTATTAGTACCTGCTCTTCAATCCGAATGGTTAATGATGCACGTAACAATGATGATATTGGGTTATGCATCCCTTTTATGTGGATCATTATTATCAGTAGCACTTCTAGTGATTACATTTCGAAAAAGCATAAAAATTTTCTATCTTTTTTGTCAAAGTCAGTTTTTATTACATGATCCATTTACCTTTAGTAAAATTGAATACATCGGTGAAAGAAATAATCTTTTAAAAATAAAAAATTTTTTTTTCGGCAAGAATTATTACAGATCGCAATTGGTTCAAGAATTGGATTATTGGAGTTATCGGGTTATTAGTTTAGGGTTTCTATTTTTAACCATAGGTATTCTTTCGGGAGCAGTATGGGCTAATGAAGCATGGGGATCGTATTGGAATTGGGACCCAAAAGAAACGTGGGCATTTATTACTTGGATCATATTCGCGATTTATTTACATACTCGAACAAATCAAAACTTACAAGGAGAAAATTCGGCAATTGTAGCGTCTATGGGCTTTCTTATAATTTGGATATGCTATTTTGGGGTCAATCTATTTGGAGTAGGGTTGCATAGTTATGGTTCCTTTACTTTAATATTTAATATATAATTGAATGTATCTTACGACTACAACAGAATATGTTACATATAAAACCACATGGATACGAACCGTATCCATGTGGTTTTATATTTTCTTTACTTAAAAATAACTTCTAAATTATTTTTAAATCGTAGCATTTTTAAGTTTAGTTATGAAAACCGTTTAGAAAAAAATTAGATATAATAATTTCTACCCTGTCAACTGACAGTGAAAAAATGAAATCTGGGTACATACCAATACTTAGGACGGGTAAAAAGAGAGAAATTGAAATAAATAACTCTCGTGGTCCTGAATCAAAAAAATAAGAATTTTGAGTATTAAAAAGCTTGTATCCATAGAACATCTGTCGTGACAGAGATAATGAATAAATAGGAGTTAATATGATTCCAATTGCCATTAGAAAAGTAATTAGCATTTTGGGGAGTAAAAAATATTTTTGGCTGGTAATTATTCCAAAAAAAACTACCAATTCAGCAACAAAACCACTCATACCCGGTAATGCAAGTGAAGCCATCGAAAAGCTACTGAACATCGTGAATACTTTTGGCATTGGGATAGCTATTGCGCCCATTTCGTCAAGATAAGCAAGACGTATTCTATCGTAAGCCGTCCCCGACAAGAAAAAGAGTGCAGCACCAACAAATCCATGAGATATTATTTGTAAAAGAGCTCCATTAAGTCCTGTATCACTTATCGAACCAATTCCTATAATTATAAAGCCCATATGAGATATAGACGAATACGCTACTCTTTTTTTTAAATTCCGTTGGCCAAGAGATGTTGAAGCCGCATAGATTATTTGGATTGTGCCCACTATTACTAACCAAGGGGAAAATAAATAATGGGCGTGAGAAAATAATTCCATATTGATACGAATCAACCCATATGCTCCCATTTTTAATAAGATTCCAGCTAGGAGCATACAAGTACTATAATGTGCTTCTCCATGGGTATCTGGTAACCATGTATGTAAAGGTATAATCGGTGATTTGACAGAAAAAGCAATAAAAAAACCAATATAGAATAGTATTTCTAAGGCCCCAGGATATGACTGGTTGGCCAATGTTTCAAAATTTAATGTTGGTTCATTAGAACCATATAAACCGATACACAGAATTCCCATTAATAGAAAAACGGAGCCTCCAGACGTGTACAAAATAAATTTTGTAGCCGAATACAGACGTTTCTTTCCTCCCCACATAGATAGAAGTAGATAAACGGGAATTAACTCTAACTCCCACATGATGAAAAAAAGTAAAAGGTCTCGAGAAGAAAATGATCCTATTTGCCCGCTGTACATTGCTAACATCAGGAAATTAAATAATCGAGAATCTCTAGTAACCGGCCAAGCCGATAAAGTAGCTAAAGTGGTGATGAATCCGGTTAGTAAAATGGGTCCTATAGAAAGTCCATCTATTCCTAATCTCCAATGGAAATCAAAAAAACTAACCCATTTAGAATCCTCCACTAATTGTATTAATGGATCATCTGGTTGGAAATGATAACAAAATGTATAAGCTATTAAAAGTAATTCTAAGACGCATATACAAATAGTATACCAACGAATGATCCTATTTCCCCTATGTGGAAAAAAGAAAATTAAGGAACCCGCAGATATTGGAAAAACTACAATTAGCGTTAACCAAGGAAAAAAATTCGTGGTAAAGACAAGATATACTTGGACCAGAAAAATCCGTGCTCATAATATTCTTATGAGCACAAATTTTGTCGGTAAAAAAATAATAAAATAAAATGGGTTATGGGTTCAAGTCTAGTTTTCTAGAGCATATTAATAAGTTAGCCCCATACTGCGAGTTGTTTCATGCCATAAATAAACCCGAACACTCAAAAAATCTGTTGGACAGGCAGATTCACATCTTTTACAACCAACGCAGTCTTCTGTTCTTGGAGCAGAAGCAATTTGTTTTGCTTTACATCCGTCCCAAGGTATCATTTCTAATACATCAGTTGGGCAAGCTCGGACACATTGAGTACATCCTATACATGTATCATAAATCTTTACTGAATGTGACATTGGATCTATGCATTTTTGAACGTTATAAGATTTCAATCTGGTAATCTTAGAAATAAACCATATATTTAGATACCAGACGAATCAACAAGTTATCAGAATTTTTCTAATCAATCTATTTCTGGATTGCTTTAGTAGACAAGGCCAAAATACTTTGATTTAGTCTATTTTTTTAACCAGGATCATACCTTAATGTAGCAACTATACGAATTCTCATTTCTTTATTTATTTATTAATATTTAAATTTATATAATAAATACTACTTACTCAATAAATTGGATTCATTAATACGAGTTGATTTTCGATTACGATAAATTGCTGAAACAATAGCCGGTCCAATAGCTGCTTCAGCGGCTGCAATAGCTATAACAAAAATTGATAAGATTTCTCCCTTTAATTGACGATTATCAAAAAAATCAGAAAATGTTACAAAATTCATATTAACTGCATTCAGTATAAGTTCAAGACACATAAGGGCCCTAACCATATTTCGACTTGTGATCAATCCATAGATGCCTATACAAAATAAATAGGCACTCAAAACAAGTACATGTTCTAGCATTATTAAACAACTCCTTCGAAATCTCATGATTTTTAATCGAAATAAGAATTCAACCAATTCAATTGAATGACATATAACACATATTAAATTTTTTCATTGATGATTTTATTTACGAGCTACAGCAATTGCGCCTATTAAAGCAACTAAAAGAATTATTGAAATAAGTTCAAATGGAAGAAAAAAATCTCTTGATAAATGAATTCCAATTTGTTGACTATTAATTATCAAATCTTGCTCCACAATCTGGTTTGATTTTGTAGGCCAAAAAATTCCGTACCATGACGTATCTGGAATAGTAGTAATTAGCGAAATAAAAAGACTTGTAGAAACCATCAAAGTAATTCCATCCCCAACTGTCCAAGAATTAAAATAGTTGGAATATTCTGAACCATTCATGAACATCACAGCAAAAATGATTAAAATATTTATAGCCCCTACGTAAATCAGTAGCTGCGCAGCAGCTACAAAGTAAGAACTCAATAAAATATAGACTAAGGATATACAAACCAAAACCAATCCCAACGAAAAAGCAGAAAAAATTGGATTGGGGAGTAATACGACCCCTAAACCCCCTAAGATCAGACTTGATCCCAGAAAGACTAAAATAAAATCTGGTATTGATTCAGGTAAATCCATTTAATTTAAAAAGATAGAAATAAAAGTATTTCATGACTTTATTGACCTGACTAGGAAAAAGAAAAAAGAAGAGACTCCACTTATTTTATGTTTATGATACGTCTTAATTAAATTAATTAAAACTAAACAAAAGTTGAATGGGTCTGGCTTGATGTAGATAGTGTTCTTGGGGCATTGTAATTAGATAAAAGGAATTTTAAAATCATTTTAAATGAATATTTTAGCCAATATCTTGATTGATCAAACAAAACCTTATTTTTCAGGGGGTTTATACGTTTTTTATTTGAGGTGAATTCGAAATTGTTCGAATTGTGTAATCGTCAATTACTGATGTCGGTAACCGACCTAAAGCTATTTGATTATGATTCAATTCATGACGATCATAAGTCGAAAGTTCATATTCTTCAGTCATTGATAAACAATTTGTCGGACAATACTCGACACAATTCCCACAAAATATGCAGATTCCAAAATCAATACTGTAATTAAACAACCGTTTTTTTCGAATATTACTTTCCAATTTCCAATCTACAACGGGTAGATCGATAGGACATACACGAACACATACTTCACAAGCGATGCATTTATCAAATTCAAAATGGATGCGGCCCCGGAAACGTTCCGATGTGATCGGTTTTTCATAAGGGTATTGAATAGTTATCGGTAAACGATTCACATGAGACAGAGTAATTGTGAAACCTTGACCTAGGTACCGAGCCGCTCGTATTGTTTGTTGACCATAATTAATTAACTCAGTTAACATAGGGAACATATCGTGAATATGTATAAATTAAAAATACGTGCTTCTTTCTCTTGTTTGAGAAAAGTCGTGAATAGAAATTACTCTAATACCTTAGAGCGAAAGAAGGTGAAACGAGGTTGTTAATAACAAATTACCTAGAGAAATAGGTAAAAGAAATTTCCAACCAAGATTTAATAGTTGGTCCATTCTGAGCCTTGGTAAAGTCCATCTTGTGACAATAGAAATGAACAAGAACAAGTAAGTTTTACCTAATGTAATAAAGATACTGATTATTGTTCCAAAGACTTTCCCCGGTTTATTTATGAAAAAAATGTCAGGAACAAATAGATAGGGAATTGAAAGATTCCAACCCCCAAAGTAAATAATTGTTACAAATAATGAAGAAACTAGTAGATTCAGATAAGAAGCAAGGTAAAATAAACCAAATTTGATGCCGGAATATTCGGTTTGATAACCGGCTACTAATTCCTCTTCTGCTTCTGGTAAATCAAAAGGTAATCTCTCACACTCGGCTAGAGCAGAAATCAAAAAAATGATAAATCCTATAGGTTGACGCCACAGATTCCACCCCCAAAACCCATATTTTGACTGCGCTTCAACTATATCAACTGTACTTGAACTGTTAGATAATTATAGTCGATCAGAATTCCACCGTTTTCATCGCTATTCCAAAACCGTACATGAGATTTTCACCTCATACGGCTACTCAAAGATCACAGCTAAATATAAGGACATTTCATTATTATTGATTTTTATATTTTGTAGGATAGAGTTAAAACTTATCCCAAGGTCCCGAATTAAATCGGCGGAATTCTGTTTGCTATATTTTTTTTTATTGTTTAATATTAATTAAAAAATGCTTTGGAATTGATCTTATCTTTTTCTCGTATATTAAGGGATTTTACAAAAAGTAAAAGATTACTTCGTTCGTAATAGTTATTTTTTTTTAATCGACAGATAGGAGCATACTCTGAATCGGAATCGTGGGTAGTACTTCTTGATCATTTCTACCAATTAAAAGTCCCAATTCAAATTCCTTTTATGTATACAAACGTTCTCGCGGATAACTTAGAGAATCTTCATTACTAATTCTTTGTGTATCTTAGTCTTCCTAACCATCCACTCAATTTTGTTCAACCTGAATTTATTTTTTTATTTTTTAATATACCTAATACCTAGACTAATAGATAAAAAAATCTATCTTTTAAACCCGCTTCAAGAAGCGATAAATAAACAACCAATCTTGGGGTAAGGTCTTGGGGTAAATAGTCCCTACTATTTATGTTTCCTTTTACTTAATCCTTGTACATAGGAAATGAGAATCAATCTTTTACTGCAAAATTAAAAGCCGTTTTATTTCACCCATATAACTATTAACTTTTATTTATCAACTCGAATAATCAAAGAAAAAAAATATACAATCAACCTATTTAACTTGTTAACTTGATTTTCTTATTAGAATTATTAGAATTCAAAACTAAAGGGTAGTTGAAATCCTTTATTTCACCGAATCGCACGTAGAGATATTGATAGTACACATAAAGTTAATGGTATTTCATAACTAATTGATTGAGCAGCGGCTCGTAGACCACCCAAAAAGGAATATTTATTATTTGATCCATATCCCGACATAAGAAGTCCAATGGGAGCAATGCTTGAAATAGCGATCCATAGAAAAACACCAATACTAAGATCGGCTAGAATAAGGTGATAGCCAAAAGGAATTACTGAATAACTTAGTAAAACTGCTACAACTGCAATGGATGGTCCGATACTGAATAAGCGAGTGTCCCCTCTAGATGGAAGAAGGTTCTCTTTGAAAAGCAATTTTGTACCATCTGCTAGAGCTTGAAGAATTCCTAAGGGGCCCGCGTATTCAGGTCCAATACGTTGTTGTATACCTGCGGATATTTCTCTTTCTAACCAAACAATTATGAGTACACCTATTATGATTCCTAATACAAGAGTAAAAATAGGGACAAACGTCCATATGATTCTATATACCCCTTTAAAATTGAGTAAGAAGTTAAATCTATAAAAAGAGTTGATAGCTTGTATTTCTGTTGTATCCATTATCATTTTAACGATCAATTTCTCCCATAATGATATCTATGCTCCCTAGTATCGTCATAATATCAGCCAATTTCATTCTTTTAACTAACTGAGGAAGGATTTGCAAATTGATAAAACCCGGCGGGCGTATTTTCCATCTCCAAGGAAAAAGACTCTGATCTCCTATTAGAAAAATTCCCAATTCGCCCTTTGGGGCTTCGACTCTCACATAAAGTTCTTGTTTCGACAATTCAAAGGTTGGAGAAGGTTTTTTACTAATAAATCGATATTCAAAATCATTCCAGTCGGTATCTTTTACTCTATCAAAACGTCGGATTTCTAAATTCTCATAGGGTCCCCCAGGAAGTCCTTCCAGAACCTGTTGTATAATTTTTAGGGATTCTGTCATTTCACCGATTCGTACTAAATAACGAGCTAATGAATCCCCTTCTTTTTGCCATTGAACTTCCCAATCCAATTCGTCGTAACATTCATAACGATCAACTTTACGAAGATCCCATTGGATTCCGGAAGCCCGTAACATTGGTCCTGATAAACCCCAATTTAATGCTTCTTTTCCACCAATAATACCTACATCCTCAACTCGTTCTAAAAAAATGGGATTACGCGTAATAAGTCTTTTATACTCATTAACCCCTGTTAAAAAAAACTCACAAAAATCCAAACATTTATCTATCCAGCCATAAGGTAAATCAGCAGCTACTCCTCCGATACGAAAATAATTATGCATCATTCGCATACCTGTAGCAGCCTCGAATAGATCATAAATCAATTCTCTTTCTCGAAAAATATAGAAGAAAGGGGTTTGTGCGCCAATATCTGCCATAAAAGGCCCGAGCCATAACAAATGTGAAGCTAGACGACTCAACTCCAACATAATGACTCGGATATAACTAGCTCTTTTAGGTACTTGAATATTTCCTAACTGTTCGGGACCATTTACTGTTATTGCTTCTGTGAACATAGTCGCTAAATAATCCCAGCGAGTTACATAAGGTAAATATTGTAAAATTGTTCGATTTTCCGCAATTTTCTCCATCCCTCTATGTAAATAACCCAATATTGGTTCACAGTCAACAACATTTTCGCCATCTAGAGTAACGATGAGTCGAAGAACACCATGCATTGATGGGTGGTGAGGACCCATATTTACTATCATAAAGTCTTTTCTTGTATCTGGCCCAGTCATAAGTTTTTTATTTATTCATTCTTCCATGAATTGCTGAAAGTCAAAAGAAATTAATAAAAAATTCGAATTAAAGAATAAAAAAGAATAACACTTAAAACAACATGAATTTTTCAATTAACCAATTTTTATCTCTCGAATACTCAATTGACCAATTAATTCTTTATAACGTACTCTATTTTTTTGTGACAAATAAGCCAACAGCCGTTGACGTTTTCCTAAAATTTTTCGTAATCCTCTCTGAGATAAAAAATCTTTTTTGTGCAATTCTAAATGCGAAGTAAGCCTTCGTATCTTATTGGTAAAACTTAATATTTGAAATTCAACGGACCCTCTGTTTTCTTCTTTAGAGTTAATCGAAATCAATACATTTTTGATCATACAAGATTTTCCCTCTTCCAATTTTTTTAAAGATATGGATTTGACTGATGAATAAGAATAATGTTAGTAATTTTAGTGTGGTATATACAACAACTTAAATTTCTTTATCGAATAGGGATAGGATATAATATATATAGGAAAAGGGTGCTACCAACAACGTTTCAACTCGGAATACATATATATCCTTAACATACTGAAACGACTGCCATTATTTGTATCAAACCAATAGCGATTCATACAAGCTAAATCCTCTAATTGATAATTAGAGCAAGTCAAAAATTTGACTTTAATTAATTCATTCTTCTTTTTATCAAGATGCTTATGTTTGTCAAAAAATTGACTACAGTTATTCAAGATGCAAAATCCTAGATTTTTATTCCTATTTTTGGAATTGAAATTTATTTTCATTCTAAACTCTCTACGATATTTATGAGGTAAAATGGTTTCAGGAGCAAGTAAATCAAAAAAATTCTTATCAATATCTGCTTGTTCTGGGTATCCTTGATTAGTTTTGTGCTTACTCTTATGAACCAATGAAATACATAAAGTTTGATAAAGAATAAACCGTCTATCATTTTTTACAGACAAACGGGCGGGTTCGATAACTAATATCCCTTTTTTGATCAATTCTACAACACTTAAATTATTCTGAATTAACAGTATATCCAAGGTCATTTCTCTTCGCTGAACCGAAGATATAACAATTTTTCTTGGATTTAACAGTCTAAGCAGTAGACAATAGATTTTGATATTATTGATCATTCGTTGATTCAAAGCATCACCCCATCTCAATTGAAAAAGTAAATAACGTTTCAGCAATAAATTGAATTCTGCTTCTACCTTGCTTTTGTATTGTTTTTTTTTTTTACTCCTCGTTACTTTTGATCCTCCATAGTCTTCTTCAATATCTTTTTGATGATTTGTTGAAAAGTCGGATTCAAGATTTACCCGTTTTTGTACATCTGATCTAATATCTCTTTTGCTTGTTAGATTTTTTTTTTTAGACGGTATAAACCATTTAACTTTTTTGTTCTCAATGATATTTTTATTTAGATCTCTTCGTAAAAGAAGCCCTTTACTTGGTATAACCCAAGGTTTCATTTTATATAGATTAGAAAGTATTAAAAATTCTGGGAAGAGCCAAAAGTCTAGGGTTGAGATGGGACACTTTCGTATTTCCTCATTCATTCCCGTCCAATCAAAAAAGGTTTTTGGGGGGTTTGGTGCCTTAATTTTAAGTTTTTTCGGAAGCGCGAGATAAAAAAGGGTTTTTTTAACAATTATTTGATAATTGTTAGTCTTAGTATTTTGATTACTCTTAGTATCGATCTTGATCCAGTATTCAATAGCGATTTTTTGTCTAAGATCAAAATGGAGAGTTTTCCAATCAAAATATTTTCTATCGCTCTTTCCTATATAATTAGTAATAGGACTCCTTTCCCATATATCAAAAAAGTTGTATTTATGCGTGTTTGAGTTGGAATAACTACCTTGTTTTCTATTTACTTGTGTTTCAAAAGGTGATCCATAAATGGATAAGTCCCTTTTTTTTTGATTTTCAGAATTACTAGATTGATATGATAAAAGATCATATCGAGAGTTTTTTTTAAAATTGTCGTTTTTAGTCTGTAAGAACTGTAGGAAATAGGCTTCAACAGGATTTTGTTTTTTGAACGAGATTAATACATCTTTTTCATATGAATCCCTTTTCCAATTTTGAACCATAGGGTGTTGAGAAATTTTATTTCTCAACCCTTTGGGTAATAATCTAGATCTTCGAATCTTAGATAAATTATATTGATGGTGTCGTTTTAATTTCTTTACCCAGGTTTTCCAGTGATTTGTTCCATAATTGAAGGGTTTATTCTGATTTATCTGATTTAATTGCAAGTGAAATATCCCTTCAAAGGAATCCTTAAAAGGAATTCCGTAATCGTGATATTTAAAAACATATCTTAATTTTTCCAAATTAATACCTTGAGTTTGTGATAAATTGTAAAATACATATGCTTGTGACAAGTAGAATAAGTGGCAACATTTTTGTGAATTTATTTGATTACTAATAGTATTAATTGACTTTTGTATAGTTGAAATAATTGAAATAAAGTGAATTAGATTTTCGTTTTTTTTATTAATTCTTTCTTCATCTGCTTCATGAATATTTATGAATTTATTGATAAATTTGTTTGTTGAGTCGAGAAAGGGTTGTCTAATGAGTTTGAAAAGATTAATGATAGACAAAACAGGATTTATGTATATTCTTTCAAAAATAAAATTTGAAAATTCCAATCTTTTATCTTTATAAATTCTTTTGTTAGCACCAATATATATTCTTGTGTTTTTTTTTTTATCTTTTGTCATTCTTTCTATTTGATTCCGGATTGTGATTGCCCTAGCAGTTAGATTCTTATTTTTTTTTTCTATCATTGTCCGGTTTGAAGATTGAATTTGACTAATCAATGATTCAGAAGTTATCTCATTGATGCTTGTAGAGTCTTTGTTGTTTTTCGTTTGATTCGATTTATAGACCTTGCTTACGCTAAAGAATAAGATTGGGTTTAATTTTGAAAATATTTTTATTTTTTTTTCTATAAAAAATGAATTTTGTATAACCCAATTTTTTATTTGTTTTGAAACTAATTTCGTCTTTCCCTTTAAAGTTTTTCGAACT